ACTGATTTAGCATATTTTTAATGTGGTGGGTTGTAAACCCTTTGAAATCTGGGAAGTTGATCAGGAATTTTTTTGAATTTTTGTCGAAATTTTATTCGGCTTGATATGCCCAATTGATTAAAAAAATTTTTTGTAAAGATGCCAGAAAAATTTTTAATATATGGGGTTAATTTAGGTTTAATTTATGATTAGTTGTCTCTTTACTATTTGGTTGATTTGATGGTAGTGTTACCTGTGTATATATTTGATTTGAAGTCATTTTGGTTGTTTTTGCTGACAAGACAGGTTTTATAGGAGTGGGTAGCTATGTCAGAAGGTTATATGAGTTAGTTTTAAGCATTAATTATGGATGTTTCCTAGCTATTTTGTCATTTGAGACATATAAGTTGGCTTATGTTACGGCCATAAGAGCGGATATTTATGTATCGTATGTTTGATGATTGGTGTTTTGTGTGTTAGTATAGGTTTGTGTTTATTATTGTATTTTTTGTTGATTAGTAGCGTTAGTTTTTTGGTTAGGTTGAGGTTTTTGTCTCTGATGGGTTGTTATTGGTTAATTAATTTTGATTTTGATGAGGTAACGTTTGGTGTGGTGGTTATGCTTTTGATATGTTTTTTTTATGCTTACTATTATACTGGTCATTATTTTGGTGGTGGGTATATTGGGTTTATGTTGTTGAAGTTGATTGTTTTGTTTGTCAGTGTCATGGGTGCGTTAGTGTGTACTGGTGACTACTTGTGCACGTTAATTTTTTGGGAATATTTGGGTGTTGTTAGGTTTTTTTTGATATTATTTTATGATAATTTTTTAAGTTTGCGTTCTTCTATTATCACGTTGGTGTCGTCTCGATTTGGTGATTTATGTTTGTTTGTTTTAATTGGTTTAAGGTGTTATATTTATGGTGGTGTTATTCCTTGATTTGTGTGCTTTTTTTTTATAATATTTTCTAAGAGTGCTGGTTATCCTTTTATTAGGTGGTTGTTGGAGGCCATGCGGGCCCCCACACCAGTAAGTTCTTTGGTTCACTCTTCTACTTTAGTTGCTGCTGGTGTTTGGTTTGTTATGCGTTATGATTATTTGTTGCATTTTAGTTGGTCGGTGATTATTTTTAGTACTATGCTTTTGTTAACGGTGTTTGTAACTGGTGTTAGTAGTTTGTTTTTTCTTGATTTAAAGAAGATTGTGGCTTTGTCAACTTGTAATAATATTTCTTGGTGCGTTTTGTACTTGATTTTTGGTGATGTTGCGTTGTCACTATTTCAGTTGATAAGTCATGGCGTATCTAAGTGTATTTTATTTATGTTAGTTGGTGATGTGATGACTGGTAGTGGTGGTTCGCAGGCTAGAAATTGTGTTTATAGGTCTGTTATGTATGGGTCATGAAATTTGTTTGGGTTATTTGCTGTGATTCTTGGTTTATCTGGTGTCCCGTTTATTGGGGTGTTTTTTACTAAGCACTTTCTAATAAGTACTTTTTTAGGTGTTGCTGTTAACGTTATAGTTAGCTTGGCGGTAGGAGTGTGTGTTTTTTTATCATATTTGTATTCTTTTCGGTTATGCAGAATTCTGTGTTCTGTGAAGAGTAGTTTATCTTGTGGTGTGTTATTTTGTTTTGGCTCTGGGTTAATGGTTTATTGTTGGTTGTTTGTTAAATTTTATGTATTCTTTCTGATAGACGAGGTTAGGTATTTATCGGTGGTTTGTAGTGTGAGTTTGGTGTTTGTACAATTTTTGGCTTTATGGATATCTGTTATGTTTTGTGAAAGTATGATGTTTAGCTGGTGGAGAAGTAGATTATTTGGGTGTGATAATTTAGTTGAGTGATTTTATGAAATATTTTATGATATTTTATCTGTGGTTAATTTTTTTTTTGTTCGGTGAGATTACTTGATGGTAGTGTTGTTTCATGGTGTTGGTCGTTTTGGTAGTATGATTTATGGGTGAATAATGTTAAAAATTTTTTTATTTAGTATGCTCGGTTTGTTAAGCTATGTTTTAGTTGTGTAAATAAATTTGAATGTTAATATATTATAGTAATAAATATAATAATAGAACGAAAGTAAATATGTATAGTATTAATAACATTATTGATTTACGTATGTGTTTTGGTTAAATCAATAATGTGATATTGGTAATGTTGTTAGTATAAGTTTGCATTATGTTTTTTTTCCAAAAAAATGATCTAGGTTTAGGCAATGTATGGTATGTCTGTGGTTCCTGCGTTTAGTGCTTCTTTTGTTGGTTTAGGTTTGGTTGGGTTATTTATGTGGAAGGTTAGATTTGTATTTGTTGTTTTGGTTTGTGTTGGGTTGTTAATAGTTATTTTTTTATATGATGGGTTGTGTGCTAGGGTTCATCATTACGAGTCTGCATTTTGATTGTTTGTTTTTAGTGAGGTGGCGATTTTTGGTAGGTTTTTGGTTTGTTGTTTGTTTTTTGATTGTTGGTCTTATAGTAGTTTATCTAGTTCATTAGAAATTCCGTTTGTAGGATGTTTTGTTTTATTAGGGTCTAGTATTACTGTTACTGGTTTTCATCATTTAATTGGTTGGCGTTATTGTGATTTGTTTTTGTTTGTAACTATAGTTTTGGGTTTGGGTTTTGTTGTGTTGCAGGTTTTAGAGATGGAGGAGATTAATTTTAACATTGTTGATGGTGGATTTTATTCGAGTAGCTTTTGTACTGTTGGTTTACATTTTAGGCATGTTGTGTTGGGGGTTATTGGGTTGGTAACATTGTTTTTGGTAGGAAGTGATAGATTTGGTGTGTACCGTTGTACTGTGTTGACGTGGTATTGGCATTTTGTTGATTATATATGGCTTCTTGTGTATACTGTTGTTTATGTGTGTTAAATTACTAATAGGTTATTTTAAACTAATAGATTGTGGTTCTGTTGAATACTTGTTGTATTGGTAATTAGATGATTGTGTTGTTTCGGCGTAATTTGATAGATTTACCAATTAATTATTCTCTTAATTATTATTGAAGCAGTGGCTTTGTGTTATCTATGTTTATGGTTCTTCAGATTTTTACTGGGGTGCTGTTGTCTTTTTTGTATGTGGCTGATTTTATGTGTAGATTTTTTATGGTCATGAATTTGTCTAATGATTCTTTTTTTACTTGATGCTTGCGGTATTGACATATGGTTGGTGTTAATGTCTTGTTTATTTTGTTGTTTTTTCATATGGGTATGGCTTTGTATTATGGTAGCTATGTTAAGAAGGGTGCTTGGAATGTTGGTTTTGTATTGTATTTATTAGTTATGGGTGAAGCGTTTACTGGTTATATTTTACCTTGACATCAAATGTCTTATTGGGCTGCTACTGTCCTTACTTCGATTGTTGATAGGTTGCCTGTGGTTGGTCCTATAGTTTATAAGTATGTGGTTGGTGGGTTTTCCGTATCTGGTATTACGTTGATTCGTGTATTGTCTGTTCATATTTGTTTGGGTTTTGTGATATTGGGCTTGATGGTCGTTCATTTGTTTTATTTGCATAAGGTCGGTAATAGTAATCCGTTGTTTTCATTTTATTCGTTTAATGATTTAGTGTATTTTCATTCATACTTTTCTATTAAGGATTTGGTGTTGTTTTTGGTTACTTGTAGGTTAGTGGTTTTTTGGTTGTTTTTTGTTCCTGATTTATTAGTTGATATTGAGGCATATTTGGAGGCCGATTACTTGAATACTCCTGTTAGTATTAAGCCAGAGTGGTATTTTTTAGCATTTTATGCTATTCTTCGGTGTATTAATTCTAAGATTGGTGGGTTGTTGTTGATTGTGTCTTTCGTTTTTTTATTGTGAGTACCTACTGATGGTGGGTCTAGAGTTTATAGAGTTTGGCGTCAGATAAATTTTTGGTTGATTGTAAGTTTATTTTTGTCGTTGACTTATTTGGGTAGATGTCATCCAGAGTATCCTTATTTGGTGGTTTGTCAGTTATTTAGGGTAATTATGGTACTGATGATGCTTGTTTTTAAGTTGTATTAGTTGTGTTGTTATAAGATGGTGACTTTGTTTTTATTGTTCAGCTTTGTAATTATGATTAGCTATTTTTTAACTGTTGGTCGTTTTTTAAATAGTTTGATTGTGCTTGAGAAATTTAATGTGTTGATTCTTTTATTCTGCTTATTGTTTTCTTCTTTGGATGGTCATATTATTTTTATAGTGTTGATGGTAGTTTCTACTGTTGAGATTATCATTAGGTTGACTGTGTTGACTCGAGTGTGAGAATGTTCGTATTTTTTGGAATTGGTTGATTTTTAATTGTTTATGTGGTTTTGTTGTTTTGTTTATTGTATAGGTCTGGTGTTGGTTGTTGTTGGTTGGTGTGTGATAAGGTATTTAATGGGTTATTTGTGTTTGATTCGGTATCATTTTATTTGATAATATTGGTGCTAATTTTAGGTTTGTATAGACAATTTAGGCTATTTGGTTTATTAGTAGCACGGGTTCGGTTTTTTTTGATTGTTAGTATCGTTTTTGCTGTTATATGTTTTTGTGTAAACCATTCTGTACTTTTTTGATGTGTGTATGAATCGTCTATGTTTCCTTTGCTATATTTGATTTTTAGTGAATCTCCTTATTCTGAGCGGTTTTTGGCTAGGTGGTACTTTTCTGGCTATTTGTTGAGTACTAGTTTGCCGTTGATTATCATTTTGTTGTATTTGTCCTATATTAAAGGGTCATTCTTTTTTAGTGATTGGCACTATGGTGACAATGTTTCTTTGGTAATTTTTTATGTTTTGTCATTTGTATTTTTTACTAAGGTTCCTTTGGTTCCTTTTCATACTTGGTTACCTATAGTTCATGCCGAGGCTACTAGTGTAGTGTCTATTTTTTTGAGCGGGTATATTATGAAGTTAGGTTTATTGGGTGTTTATCGTAGTGCGTTTTTTGTCTTTGATTTAACTTTTGCTGGTTATTTATTTATTTGTTGTATGGCTTCTGTTGGGTTTTTGGTTACTGCGTGTGGAGAGCTTGATGGTAAGCGTTGGTTGGCGTTTTTGAGTTTATCGCATATTGTAGTTCCGTTTTTAGGTTTTTTTGTGGGAGATTGGGTTAGTATTGGTTATAGGTTTTTTTATTGTTTAGGTCATGGGTTAAGTGCGGGTTTGGTGTTTGGTTTGTTGTGGTGTTTTTATGATGTCTCAAACACTCGTAATTGAGTTTTGTTAAAGTCTGGTGTTGGTGGAGTTGCTAGGATGGCTATCATGGCGTTTAGTATGTTGAGGTTGTGTTCTTTTCCGACAACTATACAGTTTTTTTGTGAGGTATATTTGGTCAGTGAGTGTTCTGGTGTGTTATTTTATTTATTATTTTGGGTGTGTTATTTATTTTTTGGTGGGTTGGTTCCTTTAGTTTTATGTGGTCATTTGTTGATTCGGAGGGAGTATTATGAATTTGTTGGTGTTTCTTACTACTGTTATTATTTTTTTTTATGCTTTTTGATTTTTTGGTGTTATTTTGGGGAAATTGTGTTATAGTGGTTTAATGAGGTGTTTTTGCATTTTGTGTTTTGGTCATAAAGGAGATTAGTTGTCCGTTAAATTTCTTTTAGCTTAAATTAAAGCATCAATTTGAAGAGTTGGGGATAACTTTTGTTAGAGAAACTGGTAAGTTAATTAAACTGTGGGGTTCATGTCTCCATTTTACACATTGTTGTGTCTGGTTGACTTTGATGATTGTGGTTAATGATTTTGGTTCTTTAATGGGTCGATTTTATGTGTTGGTGTTAAAGGGTGCGTCGTATTATTATTTTGTTTTATTAATGTTGGTTTTGTTTTGATTTTTAGTTTATCGTTTACCTTATTGTTATAGGTTTTATTTATTTTTTGTTTTTTTGTTCGGTGTGGTTTTTGTTATGTTTGTGTCATTGTTTATGTGTCGTGTGTTTAGTAAAGTTAATAGATTTTTTGCTAGTTTCGTTCCGTTGGGTACACCTTTGTACATATGTTTTGTAGTGTGTGTGGCCGAGTCTATTAGTTATGTTATTCGTCCTATAGTGTTGATTTTGCGTCCTTTTATTAATATTAGGTTAGGGTGTTTTGGTGCTGTTGCATTAGGTAATTTGTGCTTTGTAAGTTGTTGGTGGGTGTTGATTTTAGTTTTATTGTTTTTTTATGAGGTTTTTGTTGCGTCAATCCATTGATTTATTGTGACTAGGATTTTGGATTTTTCAGTTGATCATTAGTTCGTTGAATGTTTTTACGGGTTTTTTATTTTGATGTTGTTGTTTTTTCGTTGGTATTTTCTTTGTTATTTTGTTTTTTGTGTTGTGTTGTTGATAGATTGTTTGGGTTTTGAGTTTTTTTAGAGTTGTGTGGATTGGCGGTTGTTCCTTCTTTTTTTTTTGGGTTTGGTTTGAATTTTTATAATTTATACGGATCTGTGCTTAGATATATAATAATGTCTGGGTTATCGTCTGTGTTGTTGGTTTCTGGGTTGTTAATTAATGGATTGTATTATTTTGTTTTTTTTGGGTTTGTTGTAAAGTTTGGTTTATTTCCATTTATGTTGTGAGTATATCGTGTGTTTAGGGTTGGTAGTTGAGTGTTCATATTTCTTTTAAGGGTTGTTATGAAGTTTCCTGTGTTATTTTTCTGTTTTTTGTACCAAATCTCTGGATTTGATTTGGTGTTTGTTGATTGCGGGTTGACTATATTTGTTTGTAGGTGTCTGGTGTGGTTTTTTAGGTTAAGTTGGGAGTATATATGGTGTCATATATCTTTATCTTCTGTCGCTACGTTGGTTGTTGCGTGTTTTTGTAGTGGAACAGATATTTGTTTTTTTATTTATTGGTATTATTCTTTTTGGGCGTTGTGTAGAATTATTTATTTTGTGGTTATATCTGATTCAACGGATTTAAAGGGTTACTATTTTTGGTTGTTTTGTTTTTTGTTGTTGATAACACCTGTGTCAATGCCTTTGGTTTATAAGTTAAGAGTGTGTATCGGTATATTTTATTCTTCTATTTATGTTCTGCTGCCTTGAGTTGTTTATAGCTTTTCTGAACAGTTTTTTTTGTTTAAGTTGGGTGGTGATTATTTTTACAGTAATGTATTTAATTATTGAGTTGAGTAGTCGGTCTGTTTTTGTTTATAGTTAGTAGTGTAATGTAGTTTATATAAAATTTTCGTTTTACACGCGATTGAACTCATATTGAGCTTTACTAGGTTTAACATTATAGTTTTATTAAAAATATTGAGTTTGCATCTCAATGATAGGTAAGTTGCCTTTATGTTAGCGATCTTAGTTTATTTAGAATGTCAATTTGTCTTGTTGATGGTGATTCTGCCGATCAGGTTGCTTTAATGGTTGTTTTGGGATTAATCTCTGGGGTTTTTGGTTTGTTGATTAGTTTGTTAATAATTGCTTTTTTTGTTTTAGGTGAACGTAAGGTTTTGGGGTATTCTCAATTTCGTAAGGGCCCTAATAAGGTTGGTATCATTGGTTTGCTGCAGAGGTTTGCCGATTTGTTGAAGTTAGTAATTAAGTTTAAGAATTTTTACTTTCAGAGTCGTAGGTATGTTGGTTTATTTGGTGTTTTGTTGTTGATAGTTTTGGTTGTGGTGTATTCGTTTATTTATGGTAGATATTATAGAGTTAGTTATAGTATGCTTTCTGTGTTATGATTTTTAGCTGCTTCTAGAATTTCTAGGTATTCCTTGTTGTGTACTGGTTGGGGTAGTTACAATAGTTATTCTTTTTTAAGGTCGGTTCGATGTGCTTTTGGATCTGTTAGGTTTGAGGCTTGTTTTATGTGTGTGGTTATTTTTTGCGCTTTATGTTGTTGTGGGTATAATTTAATTGATTTTTATTATAGTTACTGGTGAAGTTGATTATTATTCCCATTAATTTATGGGTTATTCTTGGTGTGTGTGTTGTGTGAGACTAATCGTACTCCATTTGATTATGGGGAGGCTGAAAGTGAATTGGTTAGAGGATTTAATGTTGAGTATAGTGGTATATATTTTACGTGCTTGTTTGCTTGTGAGTATATTGTCATATATATATTTTCATGGTTGGTGGTGGTATTGTTGGTTGGTGGTGGTATTGTTGGTATGTTCATGTTGGTGTTTAATTTACTGTTTTTTATGTGGGCTCGAGCGACTTTACCACGTGTTCGTTATGATTTTTTTGTTAAATTTTTCTGGGAGGTTTGTTTGTGTGTGTTGATTTTAGGATTTTTTGTAATCGTAAATTAAATTTTATGTTGTTTTTATGTCTGTATAGATTATTAAAATCGTGATGCTGTTAACTTCAAGAAATGGTTATTACCATTATGGTCGGTATAACTTGCTTTAGTTTAATTTAAGAATGTGGGTTTTGGGGACCCTTGGTCTCGTGGAGAGGTTTGGTTAATAGGGCTGCATAGCAGGTTACTTTGATATAGTAAATTGTGAATTTATTTTCCGTTAATAATATGCTCATATATCTAATAATTAAGAGCTGGGTTCTTACCTCAGTAATGTGGTTGCCACTGTGGGTTAGATGGTTGTTTTGTTTTTTGTTTTTTTTGTTTTTTTTTTGTTGGGTTTTGTTATTTATTTTTTTAATTGTGGTTTGTTGGATAAGTTTGGTGTTTTAGGGTTCGAGTGGTGTAGTTCTTATGAGTGTGGTTTTTTTCCTGCTATGGTGAGTTTGGATTGTTTTAGGTTTACTTATTTTTTGTTGTTGGTGGTGTTTGTTATTTTTGATTTGGAGATATCTTTGTTGTTGAATATGCCTTTTCAGGGAGTTTTGTTTGATAATTTTTGGTATTATTATTTTTTTTTGTTGGTGATGTTTTTTGGGTTTGTTGTTGAATTGTTTAGTGGGTATGTGCGTTGAGTTTATTAATGGGTGTGTTTGGAGAAAATTGTGAAGTTACTGCTAATAATTTTGTGTCATTTAGGTTTGACTTTCTCTTTGGTTTATGTGAGGTTAAGTTAATTTTGACTGTATGTTTTCAAAACATTTAGGGACTTGTTTTGGTCATCTTGCGGTTATGAAATTTATGTGATTGTGTAGGTGAGTGTTAACTTTGGATCATAAGCGTATAGGTATGATTTATAGTTTATTGGGTGTATGATCGGGTTTTGTTGGTTTGAGGTTTAGTTTGTTGATTCGTGTTAATTTTTTGGAGCCTTATTATAATGTTATACCGTTGGATTGTTATAAATTTTTGGTTACGAATCATGGTATAATAATGATTTTTTTTTTCTTGATGCCTATATTGATTGGTGGGTTTGGGAATTATTTATTGCCTTTGTTGGGTGGTTTGTCTGATTTGAATTTACCGCGTTTGAATGCTTTGAGTGCGTGGCTTTTAGTTCCTTCATTGGTTTTTTTGTTGATTAGGATGTGTTTGGGGGCTGGTGTTGGTTGGACTTTTTATCCTCCATTGTCTTCTTCGTATTTTTCTAGGAGTTATGGTGTTGATTTTTTGATGTTTTCTTTGCATTTGGCAGGTGTTTCTAGAGTTTTTAGTTCTATTAAATTTATTAGTACTTTGTACAGGGTTTTTATGACTAGAGTGTTTTCTCGTACTTCTATAATTCTTTGGTCTTATCTGTTTACTTCTATTTTGTTGTTGGTGACGTTGCCTGTTTTAGCTGCTGCTATTACTATGCTTTTATTTGATCGTAATTTTTGTTCTGCTTTTTTTGATCCATTGGGTGGTGGTGATCCTATTTTATTTCAACATATGTTCTGGTTTTTTGGTCATCCAGAGGTTTATGTGTTGATTTTGCCTGGATTTGGTGTTATTAGTCATATTTGTTTGAGGATTAGTTCTAATTTGGATGTTTTTGGGTTTTATGGGTTGTTGTTTGCTATGTTTTCTATAGTGTGTTTAGGTAGTAGTGTTTGGGGACATCATATGTTTACTGTTGGATTAGATGTGAAGACTGCTGTTTTTTTTAGTTCTGTTACTATGATTATAGGTGTTCCTACTGGTATAAAGGTGTTTACTTGGTTGTATATGTTATTGAATTCTAATGTTAATGCTAGTGATCCTGTTTTGTGGTGGGTTATTTCTTTTATAGTTTTATTTACGTTTGGGGGCGTCACTGGTATAGTTTTGTCTGCTTGTGTGTTGGATAATGTTTTACATGATACTTGGTTTGTAGTAGCTCATTTTCATTATGTTATGTCGTTAGGTTCTTATATGAGTATTATTGTTATGTTTATTTGGTGATGGCCTTTGATTACTGGCTTGAGATTGAATAAGTGTTTATTACAATGTCAATGCATAATTTCTAATATAGGTTTTAATCTTTGTTTTTTCCCTATGCATTATTTTGGTTTGTGTGGGTTGCCACGTCGTGTGTGTATTTATGAATATAGGTATAATTGGATTAATGTGGTTTGTACGGTTGGTTCTTTTATATCTGCGTTTAGTGGGTGTTTTTTTGTTTTTATTTTGTGGGAGTCTATAGTGAATAAGAATGAGGTGTTGGGTTCGTACAGGTCTTTTGGTTTGGTGGATTATTTGATGAGTCCTGTGGCTTGTCATAATGATTATTTTTGCTATACGTATAATGTGGATTATACTTATGGTGTTTATTATATGCGTTGGGTTGATGATTGTACTTATGTGTTTGTTGCTGGTTAGTTAGTTAAAGTTTATAATGTGGATTTTGTAAGTCTAAGTTGGTTATTATTCACTGACCTGGTTTTTTAGCTGTGATATTGGTTTTTTTGGTTTATTTGCCTTTTGCATCATGCTTGGCGGAGTTTTGTAAAGTATTTTTTTATACCGAAAGGCTCTGATCTTGAGTTTAATTGTTTGGCATTGTTTTAAACTTGGGTAAAGTTTTTTAAATTAAATTCATGGAGTGATAAGTAAGTCGTAGATCTTTATAACTGTTTAGTTGTTGGTTATTTATAGTAATGTATGTGGCTAGAAGGTCATTTATGTTTTTATACATTTAGTATTTTTGTGTTGTTTAATAAGGTTAGGGGTACCTAGTTTTTGTTATATTGTTATAAATATGGTTTTGTTTATTTTGGTGATTTGTTAATTGTTTAAACAACTTTTTGTGATATTTGGCTGTTATATTATCGTTGAATGAGTAATTTTATTATGCTATTTATTTCTTGAGTTCTTTCCGTCTGTTTATTAAAAACATTTCCAACTTGAATTATAGCTGGTAGTGCCTGCCCAATGTTAGTTAATTAATGGCCGCAGTATATTGACTGTGCAAAGGTAGCATAATTAATTGCCTTTTAATTGGGGGCTTGTTTGAATGGTTTGACGTGATTGGTATGAATATTTGGTATTTTATTGAAATTGATTTTAAGGGTTCAGAATCCTTTATTTTTAGTAAGACGGAAAGACCCTAGGATCTTTTGTTTTTGTTTGGGGCAATTTTTGGTGTTTTATAAATATTACGACCCTGAAATGTGATAGGTTTATTGGGCTAAGTTACCCTAGGGATAACAGTGTGATGATTAATAAGAGGTCTTATCGAATTAATTGTTTGCCACCTCGATGTTGACTTAGGCTATGGTTTTGGTGTAGTAGCTGAGATTATAGGTCTGTTCGACCATTTTAGCCTCCATGAGTTGAGTTAAGACCGGCGTGAGCCAGGTCGGTTCTTATCTATTGTAGAAGTTTATCAGTACGAAAGGACAGTGAATTTTTTTATTGAATGCGAATTTGTGGTTGGTTTTGCAAAAACTGATTAGGGTTGTGGTTTGTGGCCCCGTGTTTTAGTTTGTTTAACTGTGGCAATAGAAAGTTTTGTTTCATTGGCTGCATGAAATTTGTTTATTTATGATTAGTTTGTTATGTTTTCTGATTATTTTATCAGCAGTTGATTTTTTGTTAAGACGTGAGTCTTATAAGGGTGATGCAATTTGAGGGGATAGGACACAGTGCCAGCATCTGCGGTTAGTCTGTTTTCTTTGCTTTTATGTGGATAGTGCGTGTTTATTTATATTCAATGTTAGGTTAAATTTTTTTGTGTTGGTGTTTAGTAAATAAATTTTGTGGTGATATATATGATGACAGGGATTAGATACCCCATTAATGTATTTTTAAAATGTTGTCCTGGTTTTGTAACTAAAATGGTTTGGCAGTGAGCGATTCTTGTTAGGGGAAGATGCATAGTAAAGGATGGTCCACCTATTATTTCACTCTTGTTATGTTGGTGTATATCTGGTTTGATATTATCGTTTAATGGTTTGAGTTTGTGTAGTTTTAGTTAAGCCAAGTCTATGTGCTGCTTATGGGAGTTTTTGTGTGTTACATTAATAAGGGTGTTGTTGTAATATGATATTATTTAGGACTTAATAGTAATGTTTAAATTAGTTTGTTGATGTGAAATGAGTTTAGCTCAGGTACACACCGCCCGTCACCCTCGGTTGTTATTGAGGTAAGTCGTAACAAGGTAACTTTAAATGAATTTGAAGTTAATTATTAGGTTGTGCTAGTTAGAGTGAAATTATCGTTGTTATACTATGATATTGTGTGTTATATTGTGGCTGTTTGTGTGTTTATTATTTGTTTTGTGTATGTTTTATTATGTTGGAATGTGGCGGTTGGTGTAGGAACTGTTGAATTTGGTGGGGAGAATCAGGTTGTTGAGTTGGTTTGAACTATTGTTCCTACTATGATTGTGCTGGTTTTGTGTGCTTTAAAAGTAAATTTTATTACTAGTGATTTGGATTGTTTTTCTTTGGAGACTATTAAGATTATTGGCCATCAGTGGTATTGGACTTATGAATATTCCGGTGGTTGTTATGATTCATTTCCTGTTGGTGGTTGTTTTATAGTTGATAAGCCTTTGCGTGTGGTTTATGGTTTGCCTTATCACTTGGTGGTAACATCTAGTGATGTTATCCATTCGTTTTCTGTTCCTTCGTTGAATTTGAAGATGGATGCTGTTCCTGGTCGTCTTAATCATTTGTTTTTTTGTCCGTCTCAACATGGGTCATTTGTTGGTTATTGTGCTGAGTTGTGCGGTGTTAATCATGGTATTATGCCTATTGTTGTGGAGGTTGTTGGTTGTTAGTTTGGTTGGGTCGTGTCTGTTTTAGTATAATTGTTATTATGTTGGCTTTTCGTGCTGTAGATGGTTGTTTGACTGAACAGATTATATGTTGTTGGAGATTTTTATTGTTATGTATTTTTGTGTGTTGATGTTTTTTTGTTTTACCAGTCATTGTATTTATTATTGTGTGTTGTTGGTAGTTAATGCGTTATTAGCTAGTTGTATTTGTTATATTGTTTATGGGTTCAGTTGATATTCTTTACTTTTGTGTTTGGTTTATATAGGTGGTGTTTATGTTTTGTTTATTTTTGTGTCGGTGTTTGGACCTAATAGTAGTTTTGTTTTGTATCGTAGTACTTGGGAGTTGGGCTTGTGTGTATTATTTGGTTTTGGGTTGTTAGTTTGTGGTTTAGTTTATTATGCGTTGATTGGTGTTGAGTTTAGTGGTGTGTTGTGTAGGTCTAGAGAAGGTTGATTATATTTATGTTTGTGTTTGACTTTGGTATTTGGTTTTCTGGTGTTAAGTGTTGTGGCCAGAAATAAGGTTAAATTTTATCGTTAGTGTTTGTGTGTC